AGCAAATGGAGTCCTGAACTAGCTGCCGCTTGTGAGGTATGGAAAGAGATCAAATTTGAGTTTGCAGCAATGGATACTTTGGATAAGTAAGATAACAAGTAATTATTCTCCGTTCTCTTAATTGAATTACAATTAAACTCGGCCCAATCTTTTACTAAAAGGATTGAGCCGAATACAAAGATTCTATTGCATGTATTTTGGCTAAATACATATATCTCTAGATATACAAGATTTGAAATAGAAAATCTCAGACTCAAATGTTTCTATTCTTGTCTTGAATCCACAATTAAACCTATGGATCCTTAGGATTGGTATATTCTTTATATATCCTCGAGTTTCCCTGAATCAAGCGAAGTATCACAAATCTTTTGACCCATCCCGTATATTGTCTTTTTCGTTCCGTGTTGGAATAGAACCTTAATTTATTAGTTAGTTATTAGACGAGATTTTACGAAAAAATTCTTTCTAGGAAAGAACAAATATTTTTTTTTTTCGATGCGAAGATATAGGAAAAACCACCTTTTATCATTATAGTTAGAATGAAAAGGGATTCCATCCTATTCATATATAGTGAAGTCTTACCCCCGGATTCCTACAAAAAGAGAATCCTTTTTCACACTTCTTAATTAGAAGTGATTGAATTTCTATGTTTAGTCTGATAGGAAATAAGATATTCAAATACAAATAAAGAATTGTGGATCGAATGACTATTCATCTATTCTATTTTTATGCAAATAGGGGGCAAGAAAACTCTATGGAAAGATGGTGGTTTAATTCGCTGGTGTTTAAGAAGGAGTTAGAACACAGGTATGGGATAAAGAAATCAATGGACAATCTTGGTCCTATTGAAAATACTAGTGAAAGTGAAGATCCGAATAGAAAAGGTAGGGCTAAAAACATTCATAGTTGGAGGGGTCGTGATAATTCTAGTTACAGTAATGTCGATCATTTATTTGGCGTGAAAGACATTCGGAATTTCATTTCTGATGATACTTTTTTAGTTAGGGATAGTAATGGAGACAGTTATTCGATCTATTTTGATATTCAAAATCAGATTTTTGAGATTGACAAGGATCATTCTTTTCTGAGTGAACTAGAAAGTTCTTTTTCTAGTTATGGCAATTCTAGTTATATGAATAATGGATCTACGAGTGAAGATTCCTTATACAATCCTTACATGTATGATACTCACTCTAGTTGGAATAATAACATTACTAGTTGCATTGACAATTATCTTCAGTCTCAAATCTGTATTGATACGTCCATTGTAAGTGATAGTAGTGACAGTTACATTTGTAGGTGCGTTTTTGATAAACGTAGAACGGGTAGTGAAATCGGGGGGTCCAGTATACAAACCCTCGCGAAGAGTAGTGATTTAACTCTAAGAGAAAGGTCTAACGATCTCGATGCAACTCAAAAATACAAGCATTTGTGGGTTCAATGCGAAAATTGTTATGGATTAAATTATAAGAAATTTTTGAAATCAAAATTGAATATTTGTGAACAATGTGGATATCATTTGAAAATGAGTAGTTCAGAAAGAATCGAACTTTCGATCGATCCCGGTACTTGGGATCCTATGGATGAAGACATGGTCTCTCTGGATCCCATTGAATTTCATTCGGAGGAGGAGCCTTATAAAGATCGTATTGATTCTTATCAAAGAAAGACGGGATTAACTGAGGCTGTTCAAACAGGCGTAGGTCAACTAAATGGTATTCCCGTAGCAGTCGGGGTTATGGATTTTCAGTTTATGGGAGGTAGTATGGGATCCGTAGTCGGGGAGAAAATTACCCGTTTGATTGAGTACGCTACCAATCAACTTCTACCTCTTATTATAGTGTGCGCTTCGGGAGGGGCGCGCATGCAAGAAGGAAGTTTGAGCTTGATGCAAATGGCTAAAATATCGTCTGCCTTATATGATTATCAATCAAATAAAAAGTTATTTTATGTATCAATCCTTACATCTCCTACTACTGGTGGGGTAACAGCTAGTTTTGGTATGTTGGGAGATATCATTATTGCGGAACCCAATTCCTACATTGCATTTGCGGGTAAAAGAGTAATTGAACAAACATTGAATAAAACAGTACCCGAAGGTTCACAAGCGGCTGAATATTTATTCCAGAAGGGCTTATTCGACCTAATCGTACCACGTAATCCTTTAAAAAGCGTTCTGGTTGAGTTATTTAAGTTCCACGCCTTCTTTCCTTTGAATTCGAATTCAATCAAGTAGAGCGCACTAAGTGCCATTTTTTCTTTGTAGCAAACAAGTAGTTAGCTTATCGGAATCAAAGTAAATAAGAATGGATTTTTCTTTGGTGATCTAAGATCTAATTGTAGAAAGAATCAAAAGTTGCGGATAACTCTTTTTTTTACCTAGATTCCCGATTCCTAATTAAGAAGTCTCTATCAACAAGATTAAAGCGTGAGTTCTTGCTTTCGTGAAATTAGGAAAATAAAAGGAATTTCGTCTTACATATAGAATCAAATTCAAATATAGAAACGATAGATATATAGTTTTGTATCTTTCTCCATCTCCCGAAAATCCTATTTTCACTAAAAAGCCCGGTTGTGTCGCATTATAACGAATCTTTTGATGATTCGTAAGAAACTCTTTCTTTATTAAATTAGAAGATAAGAATAAAACACAAAGAAATGAAGAAAAATAATAAAGTTGATTATCATATGTATCTTTCATGTAGAAAGATAAATAAGTCCATTTATTTAGTTCTACATTCCTTGGACTTATTCTATATACTCACTTAGATATATAGATACTTATATCTCTACTAAGAATTTTCAAATTTAATTAATTCATAATAATTACAATTCTTAATTATAATTAGTAGAAATAGAAAATAGGATATTAAAAAAAAATAATAACAGGTACAAATAGTAAACGGAGGTACCCATTTTATGATAACTTTCCATTTTCCCTCTATTTTTGTGCCTTTAGTAGGCCTAGTATTTCCGGCACTTGCAATGGCTTCTTTATTTCTTCATGTTCAAAAAAACAAGATTGTTTAGATCTGAGGGGACCCAATCTCATCCGTTTTTTTTTTTGAAAGTTAGACTTGTAGCATAACACAGATATTTATTTTGGGAAATATGGTATAACATGGGATTTCCGCCGAACATAAAGGAAAAAGCTCTTATGCCTGCAGAAAATGATCTATGGGTAAATGAATTCTAGCTAGTTTCAAATAGATCAGGATCGCTGGATCTGGATGGCTAATGGTCGATCTATATGTATATCAATGTGTATATTGGGATCATATGAAGGGTATATTATTATTTTAGATCTAATCAATTAGATGAATTACTCCTAAAGGTTCACATCAAACTAGTGCTAGTTCACATCAAACTAGTGCTAGTTGATGAGAGTTCCTTCGAAACAAAAAAAAGTAAAGTCAAAATCATTTGGGGTATTCTCTCAATTCCAATAAAATGCAATCGGATCAAGTATGAGTTGGCGATCAGAACATATATGGATAGAACTTATAACGGGGTCTCGAAAACTAAGTAATTTTTGCTGGGCCCTTATCGTTTTGTTAGGTTCATTAGGATTCTTATTGGTTGGAACTTCCAGTTATCTTGGTAGAAATTTGATATCTTTTGTTCCGTCTCAGCAAATCCTTTTTTTTCCACAAGGGATCGTGATGTCTTTCTACGGGATCGCGGGTCTCTTTATTAGTTCCTATTTGTGGTGCACAATTTCATGGAATGTAGGTAGTGGTTATGATCGATTCGATAGAAAGGAAGGAATAGTGTGTATTTTTCGTTGGGGATTTCCTGGAAAAAATCGTCGCATATTCCTCCGATTCCGCATAAAAGATATTCAATCCGTTAGAATCGAAGTTAAAGAGGGTATTTATGCTCGTCGTGTCCTTTATATGGACATCAGAGGCCGGGGAGCTATTCCCTTGACCCGTACTGATGAGAATTTGACTCCACGAGAAATTGAACAAAAAGCCGCGGAATTGGCCTATTTCTTGCGCGTACCGATTGAAGTCTTTTGATAAAAGGAACTGGGCTGAAGAACGAATGCTTTCTCAACAGGGGGGGAAAAAATGCAAGAATCCTCTTTTTTCTATAACATAACTTAACTGAAGTTTCGTCAGAACGTTTAGTCAAGCCAAAGCCGACGTATATGGAACAACCATAAAAGAAAACTCTTTTCGTTTGTGTTCCTTACTAACGAATAATGGGTTTTCTTAATAATGATAACTCGCGCATTTCTGTCTTGTTTTGCCGCTCATTTTTTTGATCATCGCAATATCTTTGTCTCAATTATTCTATTCTTGGCTATGGGGAATCGTTGGCATTTTTTCGAAATATTGGATATTTTGATAGAAAAGGAGTTCTTTCGTCTCAAAATCTCAATAATATTCATTCCTTAAAGTATTTCTTTCGGTCATTCATCGAAAGGAGACACTTGTTTGGAATTTGGTGAATTGAGATATCTGGAAACAATATTTTGGATTATTTCTTCATTCGAATTTGACGTGGAGTCTTAGTCCATTTCTGTATTCTTTCTATTCTAGATTCAAACAAAATCACAAATAAAATAGATTCATAGGTTTGATACCTTGTCTAGAACTCATGTTTGAAAGAAATATTTGATCGCATAGCATAGAGTCGACAAATGAAGTGGGGTAATTAAAAATTCACAGGTGAAAAATGGCAAAAAAGAAAGCATTCACTCCTCTTTTGTATCTTGCATCTATAGTATTTTTGCCCTGGTGGATTTCTCTCTCATTTTCTAAAAGCATGGAATCTTGGGTTACTAATTGGTCGAATACTGGTCAATCCGAAATTTTTTTGAATGATATTCAAGAAAAAAGTATTCTAGAAAAGTTCATAGAATTGGAGGAAACCCTCTTCTTGGACGAAATGATCAAGGAATACTCGGAGACACATTTGCAAAAGCTTCCTATAGGAATCCACAAAGATACGATCCAATTAATCAAGATACACAATGAGGATCGCATCCATACGATTTTGCATTTTTCGACAAATATAATCTGTTTTGGTATTCTAAGCGGTTATTCTATTTTAGGTAATGAAGAACTTCTTATTCTTAACTCTTGGGCTCAGGAATTCCTATATAACTTAAGTGATACAGTAAAAGCTTTTTTGATTCTTTTAGTAACCGATTTATGTATCGGATTTCATTCACCCCATGGTTGGGAACTAATGATTGGTTCTGTCTACAAAGATTTTGGATTTGTTCATAATGATCAAATTATATCTGGTCTTGTTTCCACTTTTCCAGTTATTCTCGATACTATTTTAAAATATTGGATTTTCCGTTATTTAAATCGTGTATCTCCGTCACTTGTAGTTATTTATCATTCAATGAATGATTGATAAATGATCCAATTTAATCCAATTCGAATGTTTCTTAGTAGTTCGACATAAGCATTAAAAACTTTCTAGCCGGGGGATTTTTATCCTATAGTATTCCAGTAAAATGATTCCAGTAAATAGCAGAATCGTGGATAGGGAACTATACTAGGGACCTACCCAATTTATTGTAGAAATTTTCGGATCAATGATTAGACCATGCAAACTAGAAATACTTTTTCTTGGATAAAGGAACAGATTACTCGATCTATTTCCGTATCGCTCATGATATATATCATAACTCGGACATCCATTTCAATAGCATATCCCATTTTTGCGCAGCAGGGTTATGAAAATCCACGAGAAGCAACTGGGCGTATTGTATGTGCCAATTGCCATTTAGCTAATAAGCCCGTGGATATTGAGGTTCCACAAACGGTACTTCCTGATACTGTATTTGAAGCAGTTGTTCGAATTCCTTATGATAAGCAAGTAAAACAAGTTCTTGCTAATGGTAAGAAAGGGGGTTTGAATGTGGGGGCTGTTCTTATTTTACCGGAGGGGTTTGAATTAGCTCCTTCCGATCGTATTTCTCCCGAGATGAAAGAAAAGATAGGCAATTTGTCTTTTCAGAGCTATCGCCCTAATAAAAAAAATATTCTTGTGATAGGGCCTATCCCTGGTCAGAAATATAGTGAAATCGCCTTTCCTATTCTTTCCCCCGACCCCGCTACTAAGAAAGATGTTCACTTCTTAAAATATCCTATATACGTAGGTGGGAATAGGGGAAGGGGTCAGATTTATCCCGACGGAAGCAAGAGTAACAATACAGTTTATAATGCTACGGGAGCGGGTATAGTAAGTAAAATCGTACGAAAAGAAAAAGGGGGATATGAAATAACCATAACAGATCCGTCGGATGGACGCCAAGTGGTTGATATTATCCCTCCAGGACCAGAACTTCTTGTTTCAGAGGGCGAATCCATCAAATTTGATCAACCATTAACAAGTAATCCTAATGTGGGTGGGTTTGGTCAGGGAGATGCAGAAATAGTACTTCAAGATCCATTACGTGTTCAAGGTCTTTTGTTCTTCTTGGCATCTGTTATTTTGGCACAAATATTTTTGGTTCTTAAAAAGAAACAGTTCGAGAAGGTTCAATTGGCCGAAATGAATTTCTAGATTCGCAGATTTATCGACATCAGGTTCATAAAAAGAACCAAATTCTTGTTGTCGATTATGTATGATCCAAAAAAATGGAATTCTGAAAAACCTTTTATTTACTTGTTCTTTTTCTACGAGTTTCAGGGAATCCCTTGTACCGCATTCCTGGTTATAATAGGTAGATTTTTGTTTGAAGAAGACTATTTAACTTTATGACTTTACCACCTCTTTCTTTATTTTTTTTAGCCAAATTGAATTGACTATGTTACTATATGCCAGATTTCAATGTCATAAAATGGATCTCAAATAGACTAAAATTGGGATAGATATTAGCATAAGATAGATATTAGGATAAGTAAGGCACAAGTAAGCGGGTATATAGACCGAACTATAAATGCGGGGAACAAATAAGACTAGGAGGTATTATTCGTCTTCCTAGTCTTCGACACAAGAAAGGGGTGTAGAAAATTTCTTTTCTTGTGTCGGAAGAGTAATGATTTTTTATCCTGTTCGTCAAAAATTCCTAGTCTTGGTTTCGGTTTTCCAGATGTATCAGAACTTTTTTTTTCGATTTATTGCGTACAATAAAGTAGTGGACAAACAAAAAAAGATGGAATCTCATTTTATTGATTAAATAGAACTTATTCAATGAACTTATAAAAAATTTCAATTTTTCTGAGATACTAAAATAAATAGGTAAGAGTATCAAAAGTATTTGTACGATATCTAATCTACAGAAATATATATAATCCCGGAAATTGAGTGATTCCCGCTTTCTTCTAACTTGGAAAGTACCCATAGATACTATCAAGATCAAGGAACAGGTGTTCTGAATCAATTAATGAAGTTCATTTTTCAAAAGCATCATCGGAAAAAATAGAATGGAGTTTTTTGAAACAGCAGAAAAAGAAATCCACTTTGTCATTTAGACGAAAAAAGACTCTGATTCTTAAGAACCCAACGGGCCCTTTCCCTTCGAATCATACA